TACAATACAGGCGTGGTGATCAGTTGGACTTTTGATTAATTAACATCTCTTTTTTTACTGACCTTCTTCTTGCTTTCATATGCGGGAGGTCTAATTCAGACTGCTGCTCAATTATTGGCGAATAGTGGAATTTTGATACAATCTAATAAACAAGAATGAAATCACGCTCTATAGGATTTGAACCTACGACATTGGGTTTTGGAGACCCACGTTCTACCGAACTGAACTAAGAGCGCTTTTCTTGTTTTTTTTTTCTAAAAAACGAAAAGGCTATAAACTATAAAGAGGACATTCTTTAACCCGAATAGATTTTGTACGTATATACTATATCATAGTATATCATAAATTTCAGAATTATATGTATGTCCAATTTTATTAAAAAAGATAGATCTAAAATAGATCCCTCGTTACTGCTCAGAAGAGCAGTAATTAGGTAGGGATGACAGGATTTGAACCCGTGACATTTTGTACCCAAAACAAACGCGCTACCAAACTGCGCTACATCCCTTTCAATTGGTTTACAGTGTCATTGTAGAGAATTCCTGCCTTGTTTTCCACATCCTTCTTCTTTTTTATTGGTATATCAAATTAATTTCTTCTTTTTTTTGTCTCATATCAGATAACAAAGATATAATTAAAAAATTACTTTTTTTTTACGAAAATTCTATCAATTTAAATTTTATATAAAAGGCGTTTCCATTTGAAAATGGAATCTATAAGATCGTTCTAGTAGACAATATTTCAATTCGAATTTTTAAGTTACGTATACAAGAACTTCTTAACTACATGTACATCTATAGTTATATATATTACTATAAATATAATATATATATAATGATATATAATGTAATACAATAACGACGAAAGAAGGAGGATTTCAAATGCGAGATCTAAAAACATATCTTTCCGTAGCGCCGGTACTAAGTACTCTATGGTTCGTTTCATTAGCAGGTTTATTAATAGAGATTAATCGTTTATTTCCAGATGCATTAACATTTCCCTTTTTTTAATTATAGTGATTAACATAAAAAAGGCGTTAAAAGTTTAGAGATACAATCAACGATCTGGGACTTATTATCCCCCACCCCTTTTTTTCTAATTTTTTTTAGAATGAATTATAAAAAGGTGGGGGCGAAAGGTCATAAAAACGTGGGTTCAGGATTTATTAATAGAACGAAAAAAGGTGTTGCTAGGGAAATAGTATCCTACGAGACACTTAAAAAAATACTGTACAAAGATTTTAAATATAGTTTTCAAAAAATCATTGTATTGCTTATTATTTTTATTTTAGTTTTATTTAATTACTAAATTATATAATATTTATTGCAACAAAATACTAAATTATATAATATTTATTGCAACAAAATATTTCCGAATTTTTTTTAGTTAACAGCTTCTATTTTTTTGTTCTTGTTATTTCTGGATCCTAAAATTAAAATAGAAGATTGGGGTGAATCATAAATCCAAAGGAGGTTTCATGGCTAAGGGTAAAGATGTTCGAGTAACAATTATTTTGGAATGTACCTGTTGTGTTCGAAATGATATTAAGAAAGAATCGGCGGGAATTTCCAGATATATTACTCAAAAAAATCGGCATAACACCCCTAGTCGATTGGAATTGAGAAAATTCTGCCCCTATTGTTATAAACATACAATTCACGGGGAAATCAAGAAATAGATAAAATTGAGTGCTTGTATGTCAACTGTTATTTTAAGAACAGGAATAATGATAGTATCCATATATATTACATATATATATAAATAAACAAATAAATCAATATAAATAAATCTAATCCTATATTCTTAATTCTATATAGAAACTCTATCCTATATAGAATAGAAATAGAAATCGTTTTTATTTTGATCCGATCAAAATAGGATTTTAGATTAGAGATAAGGAATAAAAAAATTATGAATAAATCTAAGCGACTTTTTACTAAATCCAAGCGATCTTTTCGTAGGCGTTTGCCCCCGATCCAATCGGGGGATCGAATTGATTATAGAAACATGAGTTTAATTAGTCGATTTATTAGTGAACAAGGAAAAATATTATCTAGACGGGTGAATAGAGTGACTTTAAAACAACAACGATTAATTACTATTGCTATAAAACAAGCTCGTATTTTATCTTTGTTACCTTTTCTTAATAATCAGAAACAATTTGAAAGAAGTGAGTCGACCCCTAGAACTACTAGCCTTAGAACCAGAAAAAAATAGACTTATTCTTCAATGGAATAACAATTTAAATCTGAAGGAATTAAAAAGATATTAATATTTTGTTCGAAAAATCCAATCAAGAATCAAAATTTGATTATTACGTCTGGGTCTGTCATAAAAAAAAAAAAAAAGAATCGTCGAAAATAAAAAGAAAAACTCTTTTTTTTTTTTTTTTAGCGACTATATACCCTCGTTTTGTTTTTTATAATACTAATTTCTACTCTACCTTCCCTAGCTCATTCTCCTTAGAACTCTATTTCAAATATTTTAGTGGGTTTCCTCCAACCCACTTATTTTTTGATCTCATTCGAAATCGTATAAAGACAACTCCTATTTAATAGAGCTATTTGTGCAAGTATTTTCCGATTAAGAAGTAATTGCTTGTTGTACAGATTGTGTATGAATTGGTTATAACTATAGAATACCCCCGTTTCGTGAATTACGGCATTTATTCGAGTGATCCATAAACGACGAAAATCTCTTTTTCTTTTACCCCTATCCCGATGAGCCGAAACTAAAGCTCTTATTCTCTGTTGAGTCATAGTTCGTGTAAGTCGTGAATGAGCCCCTCGAAAGCTTGATGCAAATAAACGAAGTTTTGTTCTGCGCCTCCGAGCTATATATCCGCGTTTAATTCTAGTCATTGAATAAATCAAACTTTGATGAATAACTAATTCTTTTTTTAGTTATTCTTTTTCTCTTTACTAGTCTATTAATAACCACACGAATTATTCCAATGTATAAAAAAAAAATTCCAATGGCTTTTGCTACTCTAACCGTCCCACCACTATTTTTTGCTAGGTTTTTTCCTTTGCTTTGAAAGGAGAAATTGCCTTGATACTTAATATAAAATATAAAAAATAGAATAACTACAAAAAGTAGTAAATATAAATGGATAAATAGTGGGTTCCATCGTTTCTATGGTTACTTCTAAAACGGTGAGGTCCTCTCTATACACCGGAGCTCCTTCTTTTAATTAATCAATACTATTGGTAACTTGTACAATTCACATTCTTTGGCTCTACCCCATGAATATTCCAGTAATAGGTCTTTCACAATGAGATCCACTTTATACAGTAACGGTATTTCATTTTTAAAATTTGATTTGGTCGTTTACCCTGTTAGTCCGTTCTTTTCTTTCAAGAGTGGAATCTTTTTAATAAAAAATGTAATTTCCCCCGCTTAATGTATAACCATTTGTTATCATTGGGGGTTTTCTAAAAAATGGAGTTGATTGGATTTGCACCAATGTAAACCATAAGTTTCAGACACAATAGAAGATATGAGCGATCTATCTTTTTTAAATAATTAATCGAGTTCCTACATTATTTTTTATTCTAAGGTACTGATCCTTGAGATTTAAAAAAATTTCCTTTTTGTGTCTCAGTCTATGATCTAAACGAGTCGCACATACACCCGAGTACATGTTCCTCGTCGCTGAGGGCATCCCCGAAGCGCTGGAGATTTCGTGACATTTCGGATTGGCTGTCTTGTATTTCTAATAAGTTGTTTTATGGTTGGCATACGGAATCGTATAAATAATGAAAGGGCTGGTTTAGATTGGTTCTAACCGGCTAATTCTGAATTACTTCTCTTCAAGATTCTCTTCAATATAAAAAAATATATTGAAGAGAATATGAAACTACACCTTTAATCTAAAAAGATATAAAATTATAAATTGTAGATTTGCATGAAATCGTTCCTATTTTTTATTGAACCGCTACAAGATCAACAATTCCATGAGCTTGGGCTTCTGTTGCTGACATAAAAACATCCCTTTCCATGTCTTCGGATACAACCCATATAGGTTTGCCCGTTCTTTGTACATAAACCCTTGTGATGGTTTCGCGAAGTTTTAGTAGCTCTTCCGCTTCCAAGATAAATTCTCCCGTTTGTGCCTCATAAAACGAACTAGCGGGTTGATGGATCATTACCCTGATGATATAATAGAAAAGGTTCTTCTATTTCGCCGAACGAGGCGCGATAACCAAAAAAGCGGAGAAAATGGAAAAACCGTACAGGCTTTTTTTGTGCATTGCATACGGCTCCACAATGGAATTTACGTTTTTTCAACCTTTCTTTTCGGCGAATAAAAACAAAAAATAGCTTGTATTATACGCAGATCCATAAATGATCCAATTACCATCCTTCTTTTTTGTAGGAGTTAAAAAAGTACTATGATGGTTCCGTTGCTTTATATATCATTTTTTTGATTCGTCTATGATTCAGCAATCCCAAAGTGTCTTTTTTAATATAAATTTTGGAAATAAGCTTCCGTTGTGAAAACAAAGTTTGTGACGCTGAGATGTGCCCGAATAGGTAAGATATCATTTGAAATACCCCTTCCATATCTCATACTACTCTTTCAATATATAATCTATTTTTTTTTTATCTCAAAAATTTCATATCGAATTCGAAGTGCCATGCTATTTTTACTTAACTAATTCATATTTCCGGTGGCGAAGGCATAGTATTTTTTCTCTAAAAAAAAACTCATTGGCGCCAAGCGTGAGGGAATGCTATACGTTTGGTAATTGCCCCTCCGACTAGGATAAAGGATGCTATTGAAGCGGCCAATCCCATGCATATTGTCTGTACATCGGGTCGCACAAATTGCATAGTATCATAAATAGCCATTCCAGGTATTACCCATCCGCCAGGAGAGTTTATAAACAAATAAAGATCTTTGGTATCCTTTTCTATACTGAGATATATCATAAGACTAATAAGTTGATTCGAGATTTCGGTATCAACTTCTTGGCCTAAAAAAAACAATCTTTCTCGATAAAGTCGGTTGATTAGGATAAAATTTTATTCCTTTTATTCCTTAGGAGCCGTACAGGCACCTTTTGATGCATACGGTTCAATAAAAATTGTGAAAAAATCAATGTGTTGATTCCAACCCCCTTTTTTTCATAGAAGGCTTTTCTTTCTAACTTTTAAGGTAAGGGCTTGCTCCCTTTTTAAAAGTAAAATAAAAAATCTGTTTTTGACCCTTTTATTAGATATTATAATCCTATAATAAAATGATTGATTAAGCCTATCAGACTAACTTGATTCGTTGATATTTTTTTTCATCGAGATTCAGTTGAAATGTCGATGGTTTTTTCTTGTTCCTGAACGGGCTTCTTCCTTTTTTTATTACATTTTTTAGGTTTCTGCTCTACCCCGAGTAAAAGGAAAAATTTGCCCGATTTTTATTTGCACATATAGGACAAATGAACCAAATACCGCGTCTTTTTTTTTTTTACTACTCCTTATTTTTTTTTATTCATTTCTTTCACATGTCTTCTGTCAAATAGTCACCAAATTTTGAATTATATTATTTGATTTGATCAACAGTATTAGATCACCCTGTTTAAATTTTTTGTATTTTTTAATATAAATTTTTATCATAATTTTGCATATCATAACAAGTAGTAATTATAAAAAATATTATATATTAATTATCAATTGGGTTTTTGCTAAACGGAACCTGGGTACTTAATTTTATTAGTCCGATCACGTAAACCATAAAAAAATTTGATAATCTAATATCAATCTAAATACTCCCTGCATTTAATTCCACTTTATTTTTTGCGCTTCGCGTTACAAATTTTTGATAATTAAATCAATCCTTTTGGGCGAAACAGAGGATATCTCGATCGAGGGAGAAAATGGAAAAATCCCATATAGCCCAATATATCTGACAAGTCGCACTATATGTCAACCCAAGATGTATCTCCTTCTCCAGGACTTCGAAAAGGTACTTTTGGAACGCCAATAGGCATGAAATTAAAAAAAAAGAGAATGAAGTTCTCTATTTCACTTTGATGTGGAAACGTAAGACTGGGGTTTCATCTTTTAATAATATTATCCTTTTTTTCCTACTTTATTAACATTAATCATATTTAAATGAATCATATTTAATACATAAGTTGAATCAGCTAAAATAAAATATAAAGTAAAGTAAGAGAGAATTAATAAAAATAAAGTAAATTTTTTACGAATGGGCTTCTGAATGATGAACAACAATAGCTATCTTGGTTCATATAAAATAGGATTCACCCCCATTGCGTATTGGTACTTATCGGATATACAATAGATCCGCTTCCCTTTTTTCCTATGAATCGAATTGTTCCATTATTACTAACAGAATAGAACAAATATTAATCCTTTCTCCGAAATAATTACCTAAAAAGGGGGTTCGTAGCATAGTTTTTTCCACAATGCAATAAAGTTACATAGTGTCTATTTTTCGTTGATAAAGGGGTATTTCCATGGGTTTGCCTTGGTATCGTGTTCATACTGTTGTATTGAATGATCCCGGTCGTTTGATTTCTGTTCATATAATGCATACCGCTCTGGTTGCTGGTTGGGCCGGTTCGATGGCTCTATATGAATTAGCTGTTTTTGATCCCTCCGACCCTGTTCTTGATCCAATGTGGAGACAAGGTATGTTCGTTATACCTTTCATGACTCGTTTAGGAATAACCAACTCATGGGGCGGTTGGAATATTACAGGAGGGACTATAACGAACCCTGGTCTTTGGAGTTACGAAGGGGTAGCCGCAGCACATATCGTGTTTTCTGGCTTATGCTTCTTGGCATCTATTTGGCATTGGGTATATTGGGATATAGCAATTTTTACTGATGAACGTACAGGAAAACCCTCTTTGGATTTGCCTAAAATTTTTGGAATTCATTTATTTCTTTCAGGAGTGGCTTGCTTTGGTTTTGGCGCATTTCATGTAACAGGATTATTTGGTCCTGGAATATGGGTATCCGACCCTTATGGACTAACCGGAAAGGTCCAACCCGTAAATCCGGCGTGGGGCGTGGAGGGTTTTGACCCTTTTGTTCCGGGAGGAATAGCCTCTCATCATATTGCAGCAGGGACGTTGGGTATATTAGCGGGCTTATTCCATCTTAGTGTTCGTCCGCCTCAACGTCTATACAAAGGATTACGTATGGGTAATATTGAAACCGTCCTTTCCAGTAGTATTGCTGCTGTCTTTTTTGCAGCTTTTGTTGTTGCTGGAACTATGTGGTATGGTTCTGCAACTACTCCCATCGAATTATTTGGTCCTACTCGTTATCAATGGGATCAGGGATACTTTCAACAAGAAATATATCGAAGAGTTAGTGCTGGACTAGCTGAAAATCAAAGTTTATCAGAAGCTTGGGCTAAAATTCCTGAAAAATTAGCTTTTTATGATTATATTGGTAATAATCCAGCAAAGGGGGGGTTATTCCGAGCGGGTTCAATGGACAATGGGGATGGAATAGCTGTTGGATGGCTAGGACACCCCGTCTTTAGAAATAAAGAAGGGCGTGAACTTTTTGTACGCCGTATGCCTACTTTTTTTGAAACATTTCCGGTTGTTTTGGTAGACGGAGACGGAATTGTTAGAGCCGACGTCCCATTTAGAAGGGCAGAGTCTAAATATAGTGTCGAACAAGTAGGTGTAACTGTTGAGTTTTATGGTGGTGAACTCAATGGAGTTAGTTATAGTGATCCCGCAACTGTGAAAAAATATGCTAGACGGGCTCAATTGGGTGAGATTTTTGAATTAGATCGTGCTACTTTGAAATCCGATGGTGTTTTTCGTAGCAGTCCAAGAGGTTGGTTTACTTTTGGGCATGCTTCGTTTGCTCTACTTTTCTTCTTTGGACACATTTGGCATGGTGCTAGAACCCTTTTCAGAGATGTTTTTGCTGGTATTGATCCAGATTTGGATGCTCAAGTAGAATTTGGGGCATTCCAAAAACTTGGAGATCCAACTACAAAAAGACAAACAGTCTGATGCAACATTGTTTTTTTCTTATAGTTTCTGTTTGCGATTTTATTTAATTAGGTAGGGTACTGTAGAAATCTTGATTTAAATCGCTGCCATTTCTTTGACTCTTTCTTTATCCGTAGGGATACTCCCAAGTAAACAAAACAGGTATGAAAGCTATAATTGTAAACCACGATCAAATTTATGGAAGCATTGGTTTATACATTTCTCTTAGTATCAACTTTAGGGATAATTTTTTTCGCTATTTTTTTTCGGGAACCGCCTAAAATTTCAACTAAAAAATGAAATAATTTTTCATTATCTTCATTGACGTAATCAGCCTCCAAATATTTGGAGGCTGATTACGTCAACTAGTCCCCGTGTTCCTCGAATGGATCTCTTAGTTGTTGAGAGGGTTGCCCAAAGGCAGTATATAGAGCATACCCAGTAAAACTTACAAGTAACCCAGATATAAAGATGGCGACTAGGGTTGCTGTTTCCATTATTATAGAATTGAAAGACCACAATGGATCTATGATAAGATCGTTTATTTACAACGGAATGGTATACAAAGTCAACAGATCGTAATGAATACAAAATAAGATTTATGGCTACACAAACTGTTGAAGATAGTTCTAGATCTGGTCCAAGAAGCACTAGTGTAGGGAAGTTATTGAAACCCTTGAATTCCGAATATGGTAAAGTAGCTCCTGGATGGGGAACGACCCCTTTGATGGGTTTTGCAATGGCTCTATTTGCGGTATTCCTATCTATTATTTTGGAGATTTATAATTCTTCTGTTCTACTGGATGGAATTTCAGTGAATTAGACTGAGAAGAATCTTGAAGTCCTAGCTTTTAGTTCGATATAAAAAAGTAAATTTTGTAGATCTAAAAATTTTAGACTATTCTCCTTTGGTAGCTCGACCGCGAAATTTTTTTCTTCATTGTATATTTCCGGAATATGAGTGTGTGACTTGTTATAATTGACCCTATGGATAGTACAGAGAATGGGGTCTGTCATCTTTATCAAGATGGTTTTACTTCGTCAGATATTCATTCGAGTATCTGGAGCACGAAATAGATCAAATAGATCACAAAGCATTCAAACTATGATTCATACTTAATACTCAAACCTCGTAGCCGGACTTCTTTCCGTTCTATACTTATAAACTTAAACTTTAATAAATCAAAATATTTTTCTACTTTTAAACTCTTATTTGGATCAAAGGACAAGCGCTTCTTTGTATTTTATGTTTTTAGTCATTATAACTATTTTTTTGATTGAATAAGTGATGATCCAATGGTTCTCACTCAGTGAACTTTGGACTTTGAAGGTTTCATTGAATTATCGTGGTTCTCATATGAATCTGAGGTTTCAATTGATTAGTTAAGTAGGGTCTTAACAAGAGAATTCCTATCAATACTTAAAGAAAACAAGAAAAAATCCGCATCCCCATTCCATACAAATACCAAATAAAAAAGACAATAAAGATAGGTAATCTAGAAGATTCAAGAGGCCTGTAACGATCAACACAACATAAAGACGAACGAGCTGACTTGATTTTTTGGCATTTAACCACAAAGAAGAGCTTTCGCGTTTTGACTATTTAATATCTTTAAATAATATTGAATGAGAGAAAAGTTTAAAACTTTATACTTTATATTTCATATCCATTTCAAGCAGTATTTGGGTCTTTTTTTTTTTTGTTTGTTTGAGCTGTACGAGATGAAATTCTCATATACAGTTCTTGGAGGGGGAGTAACCTTGGTTTACCTATCTCAATAAAGTTTATGATTGGTTCGAAGAACGTCTTGAAATTCAGGCGATTGCAGATGATATAACTAGTAAATATGTTCCTCCGCATGTCAACATATTTTATTGTCTAGGAGGAATTACTCTTACTTGTTTTTTAGTACAAGTAGCTACGGGATTTGCTATGACTTTTTATTATCGTCCAACCGTTACTGAGGCTTTTGCTTCTGTTCAATATATAATGACTGAAGCTAACTTTGGTTGGTTAA